TTTTATATATTAAATATATATATAAATTTATATATATATTTTATCTTTCTAATTATTTAGAATCCGCTTAATAGATTTATATATTAATTTAAAATAATTTTTAAATTATTGTTTATAATCTGAATATTAGTTTTTTCAACTCAAGAGTTGTCCAATGAATCTGTTGATTCGGAATCGCGGGATAGAGAGACAGATGACGAATTGATTTCTTACCTATGTCACGAGATTTTTGTTAGTATCATCTATAATGATAATAATTGATGAATCAAAAATTTTCAATTGAATTTATTCTTTCAATTGGTATTTTTACTTATCCCCATCCGCGTATCTTTCTAAAATAGAAACTTAGGGAAGTGCTTTATAAACATATGGATAAAAATAACGTATTTCATTTAGCCCCGTCATGCCTACTATAACCAGTTATTTCGGTTTTCTACTAGCAATTTTAACTATAACCTCAGCTCTATTTATCGGTTTGAACAAGATACGACTTATTTGATTGAAATTAATTGAATGCACAATTCAAAAAAAGAAACTTTTATGTGCTATTCCATATATTCTAGAGTTCTTTACCTTGTCAATTGAATTTGCAATTCTTGGTCGTCATTGAGATTCATAGGCAATACAGATTAATATTTTTAGGATAGATATTACCTCTCCTTTTCCTCGTTCAACTAAATTGAAATGATTGAAGTTTTTCTATTTGGAATCGTATTAGGTCTAATTCCTATTACTTTGGCTGGATTATTTGTAACCGCATATTTACAATACAGACGTGGTGATCAGTTGGACCTTTGATTAATTAACAGATCTTTTTTAGATTGACCTTCTAAAAATAGGAGGTCCAATTTTTATTTCTGTTCAATTATTTCTGTGTAATTTTTGATCTAACAATACCAAGAATCGAATCACGCTCTGTAGGATTTGAACCTACGACATCAGGTTTTGGAGACCTACGTTCTACCGAACTGAACTAAGAGCGCTTTATTTATTATCAAACTAAATGCAACCCTACCCTAATATACCTTGCATACATATATTATGATATAGAATATCATAAAATTAAATAAAAAAAAGATTGATTCCGTATATGTATGTTCAATTTTTATGGATCTCAATTGATTCCTCGTTACTGTTCAGAAGATAAGTAATAGGTAGGGATGACAGGATTTGAACCTGTGACATTTTGTACCCAAAACAAACGCGCTACCAAGCTGCGCTACATCCCTTTCAATTGGTCTACAGTGTCATTGTAGAGAACCCCTGTCTTGTTTTCCACATTTTTTATTTATTTCCTCCATTGGTATACACAAATTATCTTGCCATTTCTTCTTTTTTGTCTCATATCATAGCATAGAACATATATAAAATATAATAAAAAGACTTATATACGTATGTATGAAATAATAAATATGAAATCCGCCGTAAAAAAAAAATGAATATTTGGGGGGAATGTTGAGGCGGAAAGGGACATATTTTTTTTTAATAAAAAGGGGAATATCTACCGAATTGAATTGTTGTACATTTCAATTTGAATTAGGAATTCCGCGTACAATACAAGTGGTTATTAACGATATATACATTTAATCGTATGTAATACCATTACGTATTACATTACCACTATGTATTACAAATTACTATTAAATATTAAAGTAGGAGGGTTTAAAATGCGAGATCTAAAAACATATCTCTCCGTGGCACCGGTAGTAAGTACTCTATGGTTCGGGTCTTTAGCGGGTCTATTAATAGAGATCAATCGTTTATTCCCAGATGCCTTGGTATTCCCATTTTTTTCATTTTAGTTATTGACTTGGGAAGGGGTGAAGAAGATTAGAAAAACAATCAAATATCTGTGACTAATCCCCTTCCCCTTCTTTTATTTTTTTTTAGAGTTTTTAGACTTAGAATAAGTTAGAAAAGAGAAAGAATAAAAGTGGATTCAACCTCAGTCAAACTCGGACTCGGCGCCGGGTTCCAATTGAATTAATAAAAAAAAGAGTGAGAACGGAAAAGAAAATGGGATGGCTAGGGCAAGAATATCATACAAGATACTTAAACGAAAAACTGTACTGCGATTCTAAATTTAGAAATCATTGTATTACTACTATAAATTTGATTTCAACGAAATCTTTCATAATTTTATTTCGAGTTACCAACTTCTTTTTTTTCTTTCTTCTTTTCTTCATTTTGGATCGGAAAATGGAAGAGTTGCGTGAATAAAAAATCCAAGGGAGGTTCATGGCCAAGGGTAAAGATGCCCGAGTAACGGTTATTTTGGAATGTACTCGTTGTGTTCGAAACGGTGTTAATAAGGAATCAATCGGCATTTCCAGATATATTACTCAAAAAAATCGACACAATACACCTAGTCGATTGGAATTGAGAAAATTCTGTCCCCGTTGTTACAAACATACGATTCATGGGGAGATAAAGAAATAGATGGAACCGATCGTCTGTGTGTCACCCTTTTCCAATCCAAGGAAGATGAAAAATTACATATATTAGACATATTTTATATTAAAATATAAAAAAACCAAATCCTATTTCTTAATTCTAAATCATTTTAGATCCGATCGAAATAGGATTTTCGGGAATTTTGGGATAAGGAATAAACAAACCATGGATAAATCCAAGCGACTCTTTCTTAAATCCAAACGATCTTTTCGTAGGCGTTTGCCCCCGATTGAATCGGGGGATCGAATTGATTATAGAAACATGAGTTTAATTAGTCGATTTATTAGTGAACAAGGAAAAATATTATCTAGACGGGTAAATAGATTGACCTTAAAACAGCAACGCTTAATTACTATTGCTATAAAACAAGCTCGTATTTTATCTTTGTTACCCTTTCTTAATAATGAGAAACAATTTGAAAGAAGCGAGTCGACCGCTAGAACTATAGGTCTTAGAACCAGGAATAAATAGGCTTACTCTTCAATTGAATTAAAATTATAATCCAAACTCAACCACGGATTGATGCTTTGTTCTAAAAAGACGAGAATCTCGATTTGATTGTGGTGTCGTAAGAAAAAAAAGAATCGGGGAAGAAGAATAAATCTTTTTTTATTGAACATATTTGCTAATTTTGAACACTTTATCATATTATCATATTTTATCATACTAATTTCTACTCTACCTTCTCGGAGTTCATTCTCCAGAGAACTCCATTTTAAACATTCCGCTGGATTCTTTCCAATCTTTTTATTTTCTAATCTCATTGGAAACCATATAAAGACAATTTCTATTTAATATAGCGATTTGGGCAAGTATTTTACGATTAAGAAGCAACTGCTTCTTGTACAAATTGTGTATGAATCTACTATAACTGTAGTATACCTTATTATATCGAATTACTGCATTTATTCGAGCGATCCACAAACGGCGAAAATTTCTTTTTAGCTTACCTCTATCCCGATAAGCTGAAGCCAAAGCTCTTATTTTCTGTTGAGTAATAGTTCGAGTAAGTCTTGAATGAGCCCCTCGAAAGCTTGATGCAAATAAACGAATTTTTGTTCTACGTCTCCGAGCTATATATCCTCGTTTAATTCTAGTCATTGAATAAATGAAATGCAACTTTGATGAATAACTAATTGATTTCCTTTCTTTCAGTTATTCCTTTCTCCTTTCCGAGTCTATTAATAACAAAACGTATTTTTCCAATGTATAAAATCAAAATTCCACTGGCTTTTGCTACTATAACCTTCCCGACCACGATTTCTTTTTTTGTTCTAGGGATTTTACCTTAAAATACGAAATTGTATTGATACTAGGTATCAAAAAAAAATAGAAATTGATAAAGAAATAGCGGGTTCCTTCGTTTCTATGGTTACCTCTTAAACGGTGAGGTCCTCTCTATACACCGGAGCTCCTTCTTTCATTTCATCAATGTTATTGTTAACTTGTACAGTTCACCCTCTTTGGCTCTACCCATGAATTTGCTAGTAATCGGTCTTTCACAACGAGATCCACCTATACAGTAACGGTATTTAATTATGAAGATTTGTTGGATAGCTGACCCTCTTAGTCCGCTCTTGGAAGAATAAGGCCATAATCTTTCGGTTAAATAGGATTTCCTCTGCTTAATGGATAAGCATTTGTTACCAATGGGGGATTCTTTCTCATCTAAAATGGAAAATAGAGGTGATTGGATTTTCACCAATAGAAACCATAAATTTGATACACAATAAAAGGATACGATAAATCTTTTTTATTTATTTTTAGGTAGTGAACGGGGTTGTTCCGTTCATTCTATCCTCTTCACTGGTACTGATCACTGATACGGGAAAAATTTTGTACTTTCTTTTGTCCCGGTCCATGGTCTGAACGAGTCGCACATACACCCTAGTACATGTTCCTCGACGCTGAGGGCATCCCCGAAGGGCGGGCGATTTCGTAACATTTCTGATTGGCTGTCTTGTGTTTCTAATAAGTTGTTTAATAGTTGGCATGTTGAATTGTATACATAATGAGTTGGTTTAGATCAATCCTAACCGGATGATTATGAATTACTTCTATATTCTATATTAATAGTAATAGAAAAGATTATATTAACCCCCCCGGTAAGAAGATAAAATCTAAAATTGCGGATTTGCGTGAAATCCCTACTATTTTTTATTCAACCGCTACAAGATCAACAATTCCATGAGCTTGGGCTTCTGTTGCTGACATAAAAACATCCCTTTCCATGTCTTCGGATACAACCCATAAGGGTTTGCCTGTTCTTTGTACATAAACCCTTGTGATGGTTTCGCGCAGCTTCAGTAGTTCTTCCGCTTCCAGGATAAATTCTCCCGTTTGTGCCTCATAAAAAGAACTAGCGGGTTGATGGATCATTACCCTGATGATTTAATAAAAGGTTTTCTCTATCTCGCACGATGAGTCAAAGATAATAAAAAAAAGATAGGATTAACAACCGTACAGGCATCCTTTGTGCATTGCATACGGCTCCACAATGGAATTCATTTTTTTTACCTTCCGTCGAAGGAATAGAAAAAAGAGGCTCTATCAAACCCAGATCAGTAAATGATCCAATAACCACCCTTCCTTTTTTTAGTAATTTAAAAATACTATGATGGTTCCGTTGCTTTATTATTTCGTTTGTTATTCAGCAATCCCAAGGTTTCTTTTTTTTTCAATTTTTAAATAAATATAAATATTTCGTATTATTTCATAACAGAAATATTATTAAGAGTCTTCTGTCGTGAAAACAAAAAAGTTTGTGACGCTGAAAGAGGCCTCCGATAAATCAGATAAAATCGGAAATGCCTTTTATCTCATACTACTCTTTCGATACATAATCTAATGGTTTAGGTTTAGAAAAAAAACAATAAAAAAAAATTCTCATATCGAATTCAAAGTGCCATGCTATTATTACTTAATATTCATATTTTATATTGCGAAGGCATAGTTTTCTTTTTTGTCTCAAATAAAAAACTCATTGGCGCCAAGCGTGAGGGAATGCTAGACGTTTAGTAATTTCTCCTCCGACCAGAATAAAAGATCCCATTGAAGCGGCTAATCCCATGCATATTGTCTGTACATCTGGTCGCACAAATTGCATAGTATCATAAATAGCTACTCCGGGTATTACCCATCCACCGGGAGAGTTTATAAATAAATACAGATCTTTGGTATCATCCTCTATACTGAGATATACCATAAGACCAATAAGTTGATTCGAGATCTCGCTATCAACCTCTTGGCCTAAAAAAAGTAATCTTTCTCGATAAAGTCGGTTGATTAGGATAAAATTGTATCCCTTAAGAACCGTGCGGGTACCTTTTGATACATACGGTTCAAAAAAAAATAGCGAAAAAAAGAATCAATGTTTAGATTCTAGCCTTCTTTAAAGGACTCTTTCTAACTTCTAATGAAGGGGCTTTTTTTTCCCTTTTTCAAGAAATATGAGTTTTGGCTTTTGGCCCGCGGTCGTTTATCTATACTATAAATTTCAATAAATAAAAAACCAATTCATTAAATTTATCGAACTAACTTTTCATTGATGTATTGTTTTGTTTCATCGAGATAAAATTAAAATTGCGATGTCATTTTCTTGTTCCCGAATGGTCTTCTTCAATTCTTTTAGGTTTATGCTCTACTCCGAGTAAAGATCTGCCCGATTTGGATTTGCACATATAGAACAAATGCCCCAATAGCATGTCTTTTTGCTACGACTTCTTTTTTTTTTTCAATTTATTTCGGGCTTTTAACCAAATATTCAACCAACGTATTCATCATATTACTGGATTGATTAACAGTTTTATATCAATGCCATTTATAAATAGAATATGATACAAGTAGTAATCATAAAATAGATAGATTCCAAATTTAGTTTTTTCTAAGCGGAGCCTGGATACTTCATTTTATCAGTCCAACCAAGCAAACCATAAATTATTCTAATTGATAATATCAATCTGGATACCCCCCCAAAAATAGATCTAATTGCACTTCACGCTCCAAATTTTTGATAATTCAATCAATCTGTCTTGGGCGAAAGAGAGGATATCTCGATCGGGAGAGAGAACGGGGAAATACCATATGACCCAATATATCTGACAAGTCGCACTATACGTCAACCCACGATGCATCTTCCTCTCCAGGACTTCGAAAAGGTACTTTTGGAACACCAATAGGCATTAAAAGAAAAAGAATTAAGTACTATAAGCTCACTTTGATGTGGAAGCGTAACAACGGGTTTATTGTCTTAATAAATAAGATGGGCCTTTATCGGATTTTATCTTTTAGCATATTTTATACAGAGATTGAATAAGTTCACAAAAAAGGAAGACAGAGTGAATAAAGGAAAATTCTTCCGAATAGGTTTTTTGAATGATGAACAAATCCGTATACATTCACTCATATAAACATAGGATCAACTCCCATCCACCATTGCGTATTGGTACTTATCGAGTATAGAATAGATCTGCTTCTTTTTGTTCCTACGAATAGAATTGTTACATTATTACTAAAAGAATAGACCAAATATTAATCCTTTCGCCAATGGAATCCCCTGAGGGGAGGTCCATAGCATAGTTTTTTTCAGTGCAATAAAATTAGATAGTGTCTATTTTTCGTTGATAAAGGGGTATTTCCATGGGTTTGCCTTGGTATCGTGTTCATACGGTTGTATTGAATGATCCCGGTCGTTTGCTTTCTGTTCATATAATGCATACAGCTCTAGTTGCTGGTTGGGCCGGTTCAATGGCTCTATACGAATTAGCAGTTTTTGATCCCTCTGATCCTGTTCTTGATCCAATGTGGAGACAAGGTATGTTCGTTATACCCTTCATGACTCGTTTAGGAATAACCAATTCATGGGGGGGTTGGAGTATCACAGGAGGGACTATAACAAATCCGGGTATTTGGAGTTACGAAGGTGTGGCCGGAGCACATATTGTGTTTTCTGGATTGTGCTTCTTGGCAGCTATCTGGCATTGGGTGTATTGGGATCTAGAAATATTTTGTGATGAACGTACAGGAAAACCCTCTTTAGATTTGCCGAAGATTTTTGGAATTCATTTATTTCTCTCAGGGGTGGCTTGCTTTGGTTTTGGCGCATTTCATGTAACAGGATTGTATGGTCCGGGAATATGGGTATCCGATCCTTATGGATTAACCGGAAGGGTACAATCTGTAAATCCTGCGTGGGGTGTCGAAGGGTTTGATCCTTTTGTTCCGGGCGGAATAGCCTCTCATCATATTGCAGCAGGTACATTGGGCATATTGGCGGGCCTATTCCATCTTAGTGTTCGTCCGCCCCAACGGCTATACAAAGGATTACGTATGGGAAATATAGAAACCGTCCTTTCGAGTAGTATCGCTGCTGTCTTTTTTGCAGCTTTTGTTGTTGCTGGAACTATGTGGTATGGTTCAGCAACAACCCCGATTGAATTATTTGGGCCCACTCGTTATCAATGGGATCAGGGATACTTCCAGCAAGAAATATATCGAAGAGTTGGTGCCGGGCTAGCCGAAAATAAAAGTTTATCAGAAGCTTGGTCTAAAATTCCGGAAAAATTAGCTTTTTATGATTATATCGGTAATAATCCCGCAAAAGGCGGATTATTCAGAGCGGGTTCCATGGACAACGGGGATGGAATAGCTGTTGGGTGGTTAGGACACCCTGTTTTTAAAGATAAAGAAGGGCGCGAACTTTTTGTACGTCGTATGCCGACTTTTTTTGAAACATTTCCGGTTGTTTTGGTAGACGGAGACGGAATTGTTAGAGCCGATGTTCCTTTTAGAAGAGCAGAATCGAAGTATAGTGTTGAACAGGTCGGTGTAACTGTTGAGTTCTATGGCGGTGAACTCAATGGAGTGAGTTATAGTGATCCTGCTGCTGTGAAAAAATATGCTAGACGTGCTCAATTGGGTGAAATTTTTGAATTAGATCGTGCTACTTTGAAATCCGATGGGGTTTTTCGTAGCAGTCCAAGGGGTTGGTTTACTTTTGGACATGCTTCGTTTGCTTTGCTCTTCTTCTTCGGACACATTTGGCATGGTGCTAGAACCTTGTTCAGAGATGTCTTTGCTGGGATTGACCCAGATTTAGATGCTCAAGTAGAATTTGGGGCATTCCAAAAACTTGGAGATCCTACTACAAGAAGACAGGTAGTCTGATACAAGATTGCTCTGTTCCTTTTTGCCTTTATTTTTTGATTTGCCATAGGTAGGGTACCGGATAAATCTTGATTCGGATTGCTGACTTTTCGTTTCTTTGACTCTTGTCTTTGGTCTTTTTTTTTATCCGGAAAAAGATCCCAACTAAACAGGTATGGAAGCTATAATTGTAAACCGAAATCAAATCTATGGAAGCATTGGTTTATACATTCCTCTTAGTCTCGACTCTAGGAATAATTTTTTTCGCTATCTTTTTTCGCGAACCACCTAAAGTTCCAACTAAAAAGATGAAATGATTTCTCATTATCTCAATTGAAGTAACGAGCCTCACAATATTGTGAGGCTCATTACTTCAACTAGTCCCCGTGTTCCTCGAATGGATCTCTTAGTTGTTGAGAGGGTTGCCCAAAAGCAGTATATAAGGCATACCCAGTAAAACTTACAAGTAAACCAGATATAGAGATGGCAACTAGGGTTGCTGTTTCCATTATTATATAATTTCAAGACCACAATGGATCTACGATAAGATCATTTATTTACAATGGAATGGTATACAAAGTCAACAGATTTCACTGAATAAAAAAAATAGGATTTATGGCTACACAAACCGTTGAGGATAGTTCTAGATCTGGTCCAAGACGAACTATTGTAGGGGATTTATTGAAACCATTGAATTCGGAATATGGTAAAGTGGCTCCTGGGTGGGGAACTACGCCTTTGATGGGTGTCGCGATGGCTCTATTTGCGATATTCCTATCTATTATTTTGGAGATTTATAATTCTTCCATTTTACTGGACGGAATTTCAATGAATTAGATTCGCTTCACAACACATAAACTTTTCAATAAAAAGTAAGTATGTGGGTCTCCGCTTTTTAGCCCACTCTTTTTTGGTAGTTCGATCGTGGAATTTCTTTTTTCTGTATTTCTGGAATATGAGTGTGTGACTTGTTATAATTGATCCTATGGATACGACAGAGAAAAAGTTGGTCATCTTGATCAAGATGATTTTATCTCGTTGGATATTCAGTCTAGGCTAGTATCTGGAGCACGGAATATATGAAATAGATTACAAAATATTAGAACAAATATTAGAACTATGATTCATACTTATCAGACCTCGTGGCCGGACTCCGAAAAAAGAGTTAGAAGTGATAAATAAAAAAAATTATTCTTTCGTTTATACTTATTTTTTTTTTTATTAAAGGATTGATAAATTTCTTTGTCTTTTTTTTCATTATATTCAGTCATTGAATAAGTGATAATCCAAGGGTTCTTACTCAGGGAATTTTTGAACTTTTTTGGAAGGTTTTATTGAATCATCGTGGTTCTAGTCTGAATATAAGGTTTTAATTGCTTCATAGGGTCTTAACAAGAGAATT